AATATGACACCCGATTTGTCAAAGGGATTGGATTGGTGACTTACCCATTCAGTGACTTTGGCACTGGACGTTCCAAAAACGGGTACTATCGGATCGGGTGAATTAGAGAATAGACAGAGGTCCGTTGGCATTTCAGCCTTTCTTCTCCTTTCAGGGCCTATCCGAAAGAGAATCCAGTACCTCTTGGTCCTGAATATCAGAATAGGACGAACGAACCGGCCTCCGCGGATATCTTTGCTTCGGAACAAAACCCTGCAATCAAATAGATTGTCCCAAGGGCGCCATATTCTAGGAGCCCAAGTTATGCTATTGAAAATTCGTTCCTCTAGCAGTTCCGGTTTGACCATTCCGTTCCCTTTTTCAAACTCCACTTCTTTTCATATAGCAATCCCTGATCAAAGAGAGAACAATATCCATTTCAAAACATTTCTAACGGATTCCTTGGTTCGGACCGACGAAGTAATGGCACTCGATTATTATCAACCTGACTGCAATCTTTTTCTGTCGGTAAGGATTGCACCAGAGCACCTTCTACTTCTAATAGGCCATGAACTATAGATAGAGAAGAATCATTCTGAGCGAGTCCATAAGAAGCGACCCACTTTTTTTCATCGGTTCCGGGGGAAGACCAAAGATCTTGCGCGACCGGTCCGCCATAAAAACTCAAAAGAGAAAGAAGTCTCGTTAATCTCTTCATGCTCGTTCCAAGTTCGAAGTACCCTTTGGCCAAAGAAAAACCCGCTTCCTGACACGATTGCCTCTTTATCTTTATATAGATAGATTCTATGGGGTTATTACTTAGAAGTCTATTTTGTACAAGAGCCCCTCCTATCTGATAGAAAAGGGTCCCATGATCCCGAGCCGGTCTTACCTTGGCTCGCAAACCCCAAGTTTGTCTATGAAGAGCCAATCTAATTGTATTAGTTTCTATAATGGATTTCTTATGTGGAATACTAATGGATAGGGCCTCGTTGCTAAGTGCTACAAGATCTAGTGCACTGGAACTCGTGGTTATGGACCCGAATCCTTTAGTATGGAACATTGTCTTTTCCAAGTAAAAACCCCTAGTATATGAAAGAATGAAAAGGTGCTTTCGTTCTTGTGGAATAAGAAGCCCTCGTACCTTAATGAAAGGAAAATAGGAATTTTTCGTTAGGTATTTGACCAAATAGGATCGTCCAGTTCCTATAGAACCTATCACTAAAATACCCGATAGGGCTAAGCGGAACGAAAAGGGTTTTCCATGAGATGGTAAATGAAAACGATTAGCCCCACACGAGGTTTGGGAATAAGTGATTGTCTGATAATGAGCAAGGAATATACGTCTTTCTGCTAAAGAGGATCTATTAAACTCATAATTCATTAGATCCTTGTTATCAATGTCAACTAGGTATCATAAGTAAATGGATCCCGGTTGTTCAATCCTTTGATAACCAAGGTCATTCTTTGCTAAAGAGAAATGATCACTATGAGTCAGACTCAATAGAATTGGATCCATTCCAAATAGCGAGAATTAGGATTCTTGATCCCTCTCAATCTCTCTTTCAATTCGAGGATCCAGAGAGGTGTTTTCATAGTCATCTCCGAATATTTGCCATCTCCGAATATTTTCGATTTCATTTTTCTATGATATGTCTTTCTATATGAAAATTGGTTATTTACGATGTACGATGATCCCTGTTAAGCATCCATGGCTGAATGGTTAAAGCGCCCAACTCATAATTGGTAAATTTGCGGGTTCAATTCCGGCTGGATGCACGCGAACGGGAACGTTCCATAAGTCTATTGGAACTGGCTCTCTATCCATGGAATCTCATCCATCATCCATACATAACGAATTGGTATGGTATATTCATACCATAACATAAGAACAATAAGAACTCGAATTCTTATCGATACTGGAACTCAGAGCATAGGAGGGAAAGTCGATTTATGGATGGAATCAAATACGCAGTATTTACAGAAAAAAGTCTTCGTTTATTGGGAAAGAATCAATATACTTTTAATGTCGAATCGGGATTCACTAAGACAGAAATAAAGCATTGGGTCGAACTCTTCTTTGGTGTTAAGGTAGTAGCTGTGAATAGCCATCGACTACCCGGAAAGGGTAGAAGAATGGGACCTATTCTGGGACATACAATGCATTACAGACGTATGATCATTACCCTTCAACCGGGTTATTCTATTCCACTTCTAGATAGAGAAAAAAACTAAAGGAGAATACTTAATAATACGGCGAAACATTTATACAAAACACCTATCCCGAGCACACGCAAGGGAACCGTAGACAGGCAAGTGAAATCCAATCCACGAAATAATTTGATCCATGGACGGCACCGTTGTGGTAAAGGTCGTAATTCCAGAGGAATCATTACCGCAAGGCATAGAGGGGGAGGTCATAAGCGCCTATACCGTAAAATCGATTTTCGACGGAATCAAAAAGACATATCTGGTAGAATCGTAACCATAGAATACGACCCTAATCGAAATGCATACATTTGTCTCATACACTATGGGGATGGTGAGAAGAGATATATTTTACATCCCAGAGGGGCTATAATTGGAGATACTATTGTTTCTGGTACAAAAGTTCCTATATCAATGGGAAATGCCCTACCTTTGAGTGCGGTTTGAACTATTGATTTACGTAATTGGAAGTAACCAATTAGGTTTACGACGAAACCTAGAAATCGATCACTGATCCAATTTGACTACCTCTACGGGATAGACCTCAACAGAAAACTGTTGAGTAACGGCAGCAAGTGATTGAGTTCAGTAGTTCCTCATAGAAAATTATTGACTCTAGAGATATGGTAATATGGAGAAGACAAAATTGTTTGAAGCACGCACAGAACCGGAAGCGCCCCTTGTTTCAAAGAGAGGAGGACGGGTTATTCACATTTAATTTGATGGTCAGAGGCGAATTGAAAGCTAAGCAGTGGTAATTAAGACCCCCCGGGGAAAATAGGGATGTCTCCTACGTTACCCATAATATGTGGAAGTATCGACGTAATTTCATAGAGTCATTCGATCTGAATGCTACATGAAGAACATAAGCCAGATGACGGAACGCGGAGACCTAGGATGTAGAAGATCATAACATGAGCGATTCGGCAGATTTGGATTCCTTTCCTATATATCCACTCATGTGGTACTTCATCATACGATTCATATAAGATCCATCTGTCTAGAGATCGTCATATACATCTAGAAAGCTGTATGCTTTGGAAGAAGCTTGTACAGTTTGGGAAGGGGTTTTTTGAGAGAAAAGAAGAATCTACTTCAACCGATATGCCCTTAGGCACGGCCATACATAACATAGAAATCACACGTGGAAGGGGTGGGCAATTAGCTAGAGCAGCAGGTGCTGTAGCGAAACTGATTGCAAAAGAGGGTAAATCGGCCACTTTAAGATTACCATCTGGGGAGGTCCGTTTGGTATCCCAAAATTGCTTAGCAACAGTCGGACAAGTGGGTAATGTTGGGGTGAACCAAAAAAGTTTGGGTAGAGCCGGATCTAAGTGTTGGCTAGGTAAACGCCCCGTAGTAAGAGGGGTAGTTATGAACCCTGTGGACCACCCCCATGGGGGCGGTGAAGGGAAAGCCCCCATTGGTAGAAAAAAACCCACAACCCCTTGGGGTTATCCTGCGCTTGGAAGAAGAACTAGGAAAAGGAAAAAATATAGTGATAGTTTTATTCTTCGTCGCCGTAAGTAAATACGTAACTAGGAATATGGAAAATTGCATTTTTGGAATTTGCAATAATGCGATGGGCGAACGACGGGAATTGAACCCGCGCATGGTGGATTCACAATCCACTGCCTTGATCCACTTGGCTACATCCGCCCCTTATCCAGCTAAAGGATTTTTCTCTTTTTTCCATTCATCATTATTCTATTTATTCTGACCTCCATACTTCGATCGAGATATTGGACATAGAATGCCACTCTTTAAAATGGAAAAAAGGAGTAATCAGCTGTGACACGAAAAAAAACGAATCCTTTTGTAGCTCATCATTTATTGGCAAAAATCGAAAAGGTCAATATGAAGGAGGAGAAAGAAACAATAGTAACGTGGTCCCGGGCATCTAGCATTCTACCCGCAATGGTTGGCCATACAATCGCGATTCATAATGGAAAGGAACATATACCTATTTACATAACAAATCCTATGGTAGGTCGCAAATTGGGGGAATTCGTGCCTACTCGGCATTTCACGAGTTATGAAAGTGCAAGAAAAGATACTAAATCTCGTCGTTAACTGAATTCAGAATAGAAAGATTCAAAATAAAAAAAAACAAAGGTAGGCGGGGAATAACCCGGGGAATAACCTTATTTATGACAAGTTTCAAACTGGTAAAGTATACCCCTAGGATAAAGAAGAAGAAGAGTGGGCTAAGGAAACTCGCAAGGAAAGTTCCAACCGATCGTCTACTTAAGTTCGAACGGGTTTTCAAAGCACAAAAACGCATCCATATGTCTGTTTTCAAAGCACAAAGAGTTCTTGATGAGATTCGCTGGCGTTACTACGAGGAAACTGTTATGATACTGAACCTCATGCCTTATCGAGCATCTTATCCCATCCTAAAGTTGGTTTATTCGGCAGCAGCAAATGCTACTCATTATAGGGATTTCGACAAAGCAAATTTATTCATCACTAAAGCCGAAGTCAGTAGGAGTACTATCATGAAAAAATTAAGACCTCGAGCTCGAGGACGTAGTTGTCCCATAAAAAAAACCATGTGTCATATAACAATTGTACTAAATATAGTAAAGAAATCTAAATAATCTTTAGATCCATCTTAGATTTCGATTCCCAGTAAAAAAAAAAATAGAATAGAAAAATATGGGACAAAAAATAAATCCACTCGGTTTCAGACTTGGTACAACCCAAAATCACCATTCCTTTTGGTTCGCACAACCAAAAAATTATTCTGAAGGTCTACAGGAAGATAAAAAAATACGGAATTGTATCAAGAACTATATACAAAAGAATAGGAAAAAAGGCTCGAATAGAAAAATAGAATCAGACTCAAGTTCCGAAGTAATTACACATAATAGAAAAATGGACTCAGGCTCAAGTTCTGAAGTAATTACACGTATAGAAATTCAAAAAGAAATCGATACGATCCACGTCATAATCCATATTGGATTCCCCAATTTATTAAAGAAAAAAGGAGCAATCGAAGAATTAGAGAAAGATCTACAAAAGGAAGTTAATTCTGTAAACCAGAGACTTAATATTGCTATTGAAAAAGTTAAAGAACCTTATAGACAACCTAACATTCTTGCAGAATATATAGCTTTCCAATTAAAAAATAGAGTTTCATTCCGAAAGGCAATGAAAAAAGCCATTGAATTAACTAAAAAAGCAGATATAAGGGGGGTAAAAGTAAAAATTGCAGGTCGTCTCGCAGGGAAAGAAATTGCACGTGCCGAATGCATCAAAAAGGGTAGACTTCCCCTCCAAACAATTCGCGCTAAAATTGATTATTGCTGCTATCCAATTCGAACTATCTATGGAGTATTAGGTGTAAAAATTTGGATATTCGTAGACGAAGAATAACTAGCCTTGTCTTCCCATTCTGTTCAGTGATAGAATAAAAAATGACAAGAGCCTTATTTTTCCTGAAATCCCTGAAAAAAAAGAAGAAATTCTACCTCTTTCTATAAGATTTAATGAAAATTGATAAATCTTTTAATATAATTGCTATGCTTAGTGTGTGACTCGTTAGTTTTTTCTTTAGAGTCAAAAATGGAGATTCAAAAAAAATTGACTGAACCCTACTATAAATAGAAAAAGAAAAAACTTAGTAATTATAGAAAATTAACTAATAACCAACCTATTGCTTCGTATTGTCGAGATCCTAACTAAGAAACAGTCACTATATGAATAAATACATCTATCATAAATGAGTAGATCTATCATATAGTTGTAGCAACTGCAATTTTTTCTCTAAAAAAGAAAACGGATTCTAGGTTGTGAAGCAAAACTAAAGGGATGTGGATAAAAGGAGGGATGATAGAAAGAAGGAAGAAGAATAAGAAAGATATAGGATTCCAATATGTATGGTCTATGAGTTACATCATAAAAGGCAATGTGATAAAGCATCAATATAATAAAAATAACAGAGAATTCGAAATCGTAACTTGAAACAAAAAATAGAAATTTTAAGCAATAATAAAATAAAGAGCGGCCCGGGTTAATAAAACTGAGAAAATTGACTCGGAAAGAAATTTTTGGAAAGCTCCATTGTGGGATTCAGACCTAACCATTAAAGGAGAAGTAGTGGGAACGACAGAACCTATGACTGCATAGGATTTTATTGAAAAGAATCCTAAGACTTCATTGGGTGGGATGGCGGAACAAACCAAAAAAATTGCCTTATTTGGTAAGGTTATAAATTAACAAATAAGACAGGAAAGAGTAAATATTCGCCCGCGAAATCTTTATTGAATTAGAATACTTTCCCGCGATTCAATAAGAGTCGAAATAAGGAGATTTTTTTTTAAGAAAGATTACATTATCTATAAATATAGAATATAGATAAATAGACACACACATCTAGATATATTCTAGATCTTCTTTCTTGACTATATATTTTTCTATTTTAACAAATTCAATATTCAATATTAAAAAAACCCTAACTTTTTCTATTATCTATTAATGTGCATCTATCCATAATATTCCAAAATATTATGGAATTAGAGAAATTTGCACGCTTTCTCATTTCATTCGCGAGGAGCTGGATGAGAAGAAACTCTCATGTCCAGTTTTGCAGTAGAGATGGAACTAAGAAAGAACCATCGACTATAACCCCAAAAGAACCAGATTTCGTAAACAACATAGAGGAAGAATGAAGGGAAAATCCTGCCGAGGCAATCGTATTTGTTTTGGTAGATATGCTCTGCAAGCACTTGAACCCGCTTGGATCACGTCGAGACAGATAGAAGCAGGACGAAGAGCAATGACACGATATGCACGTCGTGGTGGAAAAATATGGGTACGTATATTTCCCGACAAACCGGTTACACTAAGACCCACGGAAACACGTATGGGCTCAGGAAAGGGATCCCCCGAATATTGGGTAGCCGTTGTTAAACCAGGTCGAATACTTTATGAAATGGGCGGAGTATCTGAAACTGTAGCTAGAGCAGCTATCTCCATAGCTGCCAGTAAAATGCCCATACGAAGTCAATTTCTTCGATTAGAGATATAGCATCCCAAAAAAGGAGTATTGAAGATAAAAAAAACCTGGTTTTTTTTTCTGGAAAGACAATATTTCTTTCATCCTTTTGCATAGAAATAACAAATTGAAATCAAAATAATATGATTCAACCTCAGACCCTTTTAAATGTAGCAGATAACAGTGGAGCTCGAAAATTGATGTGTATTCGAGTCATAGGAGCTGCTAGTAATCAGCGATATGCTCGTATTGGTGATGTTATTGTTGCTGTAATCAAAGACGCAGTGCCCCAAATGCCTCTAGAAAGATCCGAAGTAATTCGAGCTGTAATTGTACGTACATGTAAAGAGTTCAAATGCGAAGACGGTATAATAATACGCTATGATGACAATGCAGCGGTTATCATTGATCAAAAAGGAAATCCAAAAGGAACTCGAGTTTTTGGCGCGATCGCCGAGGAATTGAGAGAATTGAATTTTACTAAAATAGTTTCATTAGCTCCTGAAGTATTATAAATACTAGTAGGCGAGATATAGATCAAAGAAAAAATTAGTAGATTATGTCTCACGTATATGCTTTAAAATCCAAAAGTAAAAGAAAAAAAAAGAAAACATGTTGATTATAGAAAAATTAGGAGGAACCTAGAATTAGAGTCTTATGGGCAAGGACACTATTGCTGATTTACTAACCTCTATAAGAAACGCGGACATGAATAAAAAAGGAACAGTTCGAGTAGTATCTACAAATATTACCGAAAACATTGTTAAAATACTTCTACGAGAGGGTTTTATTGAAAGTGTTCGGAAACATCAGGAAAGTAACAGATATTTCTTGGTTTCAACTTTGCGACATCAAAAGAGAAAGACTAGAAAAGGAATATATAGAACTAGAACCTTTTTAAAGCGTATCAGCCGACCCGGCTTACGAATTTATGCCAACTATCAAGGAATTCCTAAAGTTTTGGGCGGAATGGGAATTGCTATTCTTTCTACTTCTCGAGGTATAATGACAGATCGAGAAGCTCGACTAAACAGAATTGGGGGAGAAGTCTTATGTTATATATGGTAATCGCCCCTCCTATAGTACTCGAATTCTATCTCGAACTTCCTATTTTTCAAATAAAAATACAACGTTTTTTTTTATTTGAAAATCAAAATAGAAAAATAGGAGAAAAAAAATATGACAGAAAAAAAAAATAGCAGAGAAAAAAAAAACCCGAGAGAAGCAAAAGTCACTTTCGAAGGTTTAGTTACGGAAGCCCTACCCAACGGAATGTTCCGCGTTCGCCTAGAGAATGACACCATCATCCTGGGCTATATTTCAGGAAAGATCCGGTCTAGTTCTATACGAATACTGATGGGGGATAGGGTCAAAATTGAAGTAAGTCGTTATGATTCAAGCAAAGGACGTATAATTTATAGACTTCCCCATAAGGATTCGAAGCGTACCGAAGACTCGAAGGATACCGAAGATTTGAAGGATACCAAAGATTCAAAGGATTAGGTTTTTCTTTTTTCTAGGGTAATAAATTCAAAGTTCCAAAATTCAAGCGAAGAGACTTATTTTTTCCCAAAGATTAGATTCATAGTTTAAGAAAGGAATAAGGAAATATGAAAATAAGAGCTTCCGTTCGTAAAATTTGTACAAAATGTCGACTGATTCGTAGGCGTGGACGAATTAGAGTCATTTGTTCCAATCCGAAGCATAAACAAAGGCAGGGGTAATCTTTCGAAAAAGAACTTTACTTTCTAAAAAGTAAAAAAAGTACCCGCGGAAACGTCCAAATTCCAAATAAAATAATTAATAATTAAAGTAAAGGATATATTTTACCCTGAAACGGATATCTTTGTATCTTTTTTTCTTTTTGTTATTTCTAACTCATATTTATGAGATAATAAAATATGACAAAAGCTATACCAAAAATTGGTTCACGTAGGAGAGTGCGTATTGGTTTGCGTAGGAATGCGCGTTTTAGTTTACGGAAAAGTGCACGTAGAATAACAAAAGGAGTTATTCATGTTCAAGCTAGTTTCAACAATACCATTATAACTGTTACAGACCCGCAAGGTCGGGTGGTTTTCTGGTCCTCCGCGGGTACTTGTGGATTCAAAAGCTCAAGAAAAGCATCACCCTATGCTGGTCAAAGAACAGCAGTAGATGCTATTCGTACAGTGGGTTTGCAACGAGCAGAAGTTATGGTAAAGGGTGCTGGTAGTGGAAGAGATGCCGCATTACGAGCCATTGCTAAAAGTGGTGTACGATTAAGTTGTATACGCGATGTAACACCTATGCCGCATAATGGATGTCGACCTCCTAAAAAAAGACGTCTGTAAAAGAATTAAAACGCTTTCAAGAGAAATAAACGATTCAATGATCAAATAATAATACTAGTCTATTATGGTTCGAGAGGAGGTAGCAGGATCCACTCAAACACTACAGTGGAAGTGTGTTGAATCAAGAGTAGATAGTAAGCGTCTTTATTATGGTCGTTTCATTTTGTCCCCGCTTAGAAAAGGTCAAGCGGATACCGTCGGTATTGCCTTGCGAAGAGCTTTACTTGGAGAAATAGAAGGAACATGTATCACACGTGCAAAATTTGGGAGCGTGCCACACGAATATTCTACAATAGCTGGTATTGAAGAATCCGTACAAGAAATTTTACTAAATTTGAAAGAAATTGTATTGAGAAGTAATCTCTATGGAGTTAGAGACGCATCAATTTGCGTCAAAGGTCCTAGATACATAACTGCTCAAGATATCATCTTACCACCTTCCGTAGAGATCGTTGATACGGCACAACCTATAGCTAACTTGACAGAGCCCATTGATTTCTGTATTGAGTTACAGATCAAGAGAGATCGCGGATATCACACGGAACTCAGAAAGAACTCTCAAGATGGAAGTTATCCCATAGATGCTGTATCCATGCCTGTTCGAAATGTGAATTATAGTATTTTTTCTTGTGGGAATGGAAATGAAAAACACGAGATACTTTTTCTAGAAATATGGACGAATGGAAGTTTAACCCCTAAGGAAGCGCTTTATGAGGCTTCTCGTAATTTGATTGATTTATTTCTTCCTTTTCTACACGCGGAGGAAGAGGGCACTAGTTTCGAAGAAAATAAAAACAGGTTTACTCCACCCCTTTTAACCTTTCAAAAAAGATTAACTAATCTAAAGAAAAACAAAAAAGGAATTCCATTGAATTGTATTTTTATTGATCAATTAGAATTGCCTTCTAGAACGTATAATTGTCTCAAAAGGGCCAATATACATACACTATTGGACCTTTTGAGTAAGACTGAAGAAGATCTTATGAGAATTGACAGTTTTCGTATGGAAGATGGAAAACAGATATGGGACACTCTAGAGAAGCATCTCCCAATCGATTTACCTAAGAATAAGTTCTCGTTTTAAATCCATTGCAATTTTTTCCTCTTCTTCTTTTTCGAGTTAGAATAAAAAGAAAAAAGAAAACAATTTTGCATCTTTGGCACAATCTATATTTTCGCGAAATGGATCATAATAAAATGGATTTTAGGTATCTAGGGAAGATTCACTTGGAAGTAACTATTTCCTAGATACCTATGCACGGTACTTCACGGTTGAATGAATCAACCTGAAAAATCCCTAAAAAAGACCTAAAGTTAAGGATTTTTCAATGGGTAATGTTGCTCCAATACCTAACCAAAGAGCTACTGCAGTACCGATTAAAAAAACGGTCGTAGCTACTGGGCGACGAAATGGATTTTGGAATTTATTGACATTCTCTAGAAAGGGTACTGTCAATAAGCCCGTTGGCACAGAAACCATTAAGAGAACGCCCAATAACTTATTGGGTACTGTACGGAGTATTTGAAAGACGGGAAAGAAGTACCACTCGGGTAATATTTCCAGAGGAGTTGCAAACGGATCCGCCGGTTCACCAATCATTGACGGCTCGAGAACCGCTAAACCTACATTACATGCAATAGTACCTAGAATTACTACTGGAAAAATATATAAAAGATCGTTGGGCCAGGCGGGTTCCCCGTAATAATTATGTCCCATCCCTTTAGCTAATTTTGCTCTTAATACAGGATCATTTAAGTCAGGTTTCTTTGTTATTGGGATAGGTGAATTCTTTAGGATCCATCCCCCAAAGGAACCGGACATGAGAATTTTTCATCATCCGGCTCGAGCAAGAATGAAAGAAAAAAGACCGTGGAAGATCCATAATAGAATAAGGTATATAATGACTCAATGACTCTAGGTAAGAAAAGCTTTATCAGATTCTCTTTTCCGAAGTTGCACCTACAACTACTTATTTTATTGAAAAGAATCTTATTCTTATGGGTAAATGCTCAATATCCAAGTTGGCTTGCAAATTTGATCATGATCAATTGCTTTGTGGATTGTCTCATGTCTCTTGATTAGTTGGTGTTTATCCCCTCAATATCGCAAGTTTCTTACGTCCAAACAAAGTATTTACTTGTTACTAATAAAAAATCAAAAAGTCTAGCCTACGTTCTTCTTTAGATACCTTCTTTTACTCCGATAGTATTGCGGATCGCAATCGATGCAAAGAAAATGAATGCATTTCCATACTATAATAAAAAAAGTAAGTGTAATAAATAGAGAATTGGATCATGTCACATGACTTATTCTATTTCTACTCTATGGGATCTTACGGAGCCTGTTCATGGATGACATGGTTGGGGTATGATCATAGAAAATATTCTCCTCAAGTGAACCAGCCTATCCTTCCTAGATAGGGGACTTACGTGTTGATTGGATGCGGAGACACCTTTGGTTGTGAATTCTAATGTGGCAGATCCAATTCTTTATCTGCATGGCCAAATCAATAATTCAAGTCACACACTCCCATAATCCGCCTTATTTTCTTTCATAAAATGAACTTCAACTATTTGTATCAAAATACTTCGGAGTTGAAGAAAAGTATCCAAATGACATGTCTTATTTTACAATAACCCATGTTTGTAGCAATGAAATACCACAACCTACCCGATATGATATATGAAAATTAGAATTATCTTTCTCTATGATATGGCTTCCCTATAAAGGACCCGAAATACCTTGCTTACGTATCATTGGAAAGTGCATTAACATAAATACGGCAGTAAGCAGAGGCAGTACAAAGGTATGTAAACTATAAAAACGAGTCAAAGTGGATTGGCCCACACTAGCACTTCCACGTAATAACTCCACTAAAGGCGATCCTATTACCGGAATCGCTTCAGGTACACCTGTCACAATTTTGACTGCCCAATAACCAATTTGATCCCAAGGCAAAGAATAACCAGTTACACCAAACGATGCAGTCAATACACCCAAAACCACACCTGTCACCCAAGTTAATTCGCGGGGTTTTTTAAATCCACCTGTGAGATACACACGAAATACGTGCAGGATCATCATTAGAACCATCATACTTGCTGACCATCGATGAACTGATCGGATTAACCAACCAAAGTTGGCCTCGGTCATTATGTATTGAACCGAGGAAAAAGCCTCTGTAACGGTTGGGCGGTAGTAAAAAGTCATAGCAAAACCGGTAGCGACTTGTACTAGAAAACAAGTAAGTGTAATTCCCCCTAAACAATAAAATATGTTGACATGAGGAGGAACATATTTACTAGTTATATCATCCGCAATTGCCTGAATCTCAAGACGTTCCTCAAACCAATCATATACTTTATTGAGATAGGTAACTAACCCGAGTCCCCCTCCGAGAACCGTATATGAAAATTTCATCTCGTACGGCTCAAGCAGAAACACACAAATTTTCAACGGATATTAGAAAAAAAAAAGGTTCAAAACTTCATCAGCCACTGGATTGGGTCGATTTGCCTTGAAGATATGAAATAAGAAAAATCCAGAACTTATTCTTTGTGATGATAATGCCAAAAAATCTCAAGTTGGCTCATCTGTCTTTCTTTCTTTCCCTTATGTTGGTCATTAGAGGCTTCTTGACTTTTCTCTTCCCTATTTTGGATTTCTTTTTTTTTTTTTTGCGTAATGCAGATTTACTCTTGTTTTACTAGTAAATAAATAAAGCAAAAATTCTAGTAGTTTTCTGATAGAAATTATCTTGTTGCGATCCTATGAATCAGTTCAATTAAAACCTTAGATTCATACTAGAGCCACGATGATTGAGTCTCAAGCTAACCAAAAGGCAAGGGTTCTTCGAATAAGAACCGCTTGATGATCATTTATTGAATCCGTGTAATAACTCGACAAAATCGAGAGAAAAAAAAGTTGTCTTTTGGGCAAACAAAATTGGAAGGAAGAAAATTTCTTTTTTTATTAAAAACTACTTGAATTTTTTTCAGTCTGGTTGCGAGGTCTGAATAGTGAGTATGAATCATAGTTCCATTTTTTTTCTTGATCCACTCTATCTATTTCGTGTTCCAGATACTAGAATAAAAAATATCCGACGAATTAGAATCATCTTGATAGAGATAACAGGCCCTTTCTATGTATTATCAATAGGATCCATTCTAACAAGTCACACACTCATATTCCAGAGATACCAAAACAAAAAAATTCCACGGTCGAACTACCAGAATGTCTAGAAATGTATAGCTTAAAGTAGAAAGGCTTTTTTGGATGGAAAAACAATGACTTCGTAGTTTTAGTTAGTAGAAACCTAATTCATTAAAATTCCGTCCAGTAAAACAGAAGAATTATAAATTTCTAAAATGATAGATAGGAATATCGCGAATAAAGCCATTGCGACCCCCATAAAAGGAGTAGTCCCCCAACCCGGAGCTACTTTCCCATATTCCGAATTCAAGGGTTTCAATAAACTACCTACGCGAGTTCGTCTTGGCCCAGGTCTAGAACTATCTTCAACGGTTTGTGTAGCCATAAATTCTATTTAATCATTGGTGTTGACTTTGTATACTATTCCGTTGTAGTTGTAAATACAAGATCTTTTCGTAGATCCATTGTAATCTTGAAATTCTATAAAAATGGAAACAGCAACTTTAGTCGCCATCTCCATATCTGGTTTACTTGTAAGCTTTACTGGGTATGCCTTATATACCGCGTTTGGGCAACCCTCTCAACAATTAAGAGATCCATTCGAAGAACACGGGGACTAATTGAAGTAAGAAGTCTCCCCATCTGGGAGACTTCTTACTTCAATGAAATTATTTCATTTTTTTAGTCGGAACCTTAGGTGGTTCTCGGAAGAAGATAGCGAAAAAAATTATCCCTAAAGTCGAAACTAAAAGGAACGTATAAACCAATGCTTCCATAGATTCGATCGTGGTTTATTTACAATTATAACTTCCACACCTATTCATTTGTCATTTGGGATCTTTTCCCATATAAAGATAAAGAAAGAAAAAGAGTCAAAGAAAGGATGGGAGATGTTTCCCATGTCAAATCAAAAAAGAGAGATGAAAGATACCATAGCAATGTGGTATCAGACTGCTTGTCTCCTTGTAGTTGGATCTCCAACTTTTTGGAATGTTCCAAATTCCACTTGAGCATCCAAGTCTGGATCAATACCAGCAAAAACATCTCGGAACAAGGTTCTAGCGCCATGCCAAATGTGTCCGAAAAAGAAGAGCAAAGCAAAGGTAGCATGACCAAAAGTGAACCAACCCCTTGGACTGCTGCGAAAAACACCATCTGATTTCAAAGTAGCCCGATCTAATTCAAAAATTTCCCCTAATTGGGAACGCCTCGCATATTTTTTTACAGTAGCAGGATCAGAATAACTTACTCCATTAAGTTCGCCACCATAGAACTCCACCGTTACACCTACTTGTTCAACACTATATTTGGATTCTGCTCTTCTAAAAGGAACGTCCGCTCTCACAATTCCCTCTTCATCTACCAAAACAACCGGAAATGTTTCAAAAAAAGTAGGCATACGGCGTACAAAAAGCTCGCGTCCTTCTTTATCTCTAAAGACGGGATGTCCTAACCATCCAACAGCTATTCCATCCCCGTTGTCCATTGAGCCTGCTCTGAATAATCCCCCCTTTGCCGGATTATTACCAATATAATCATAAAAGGCTAATTTTTCGGGAATTTTAGACCAAGCTTCTGATAAACTAAGATTTTCGGCTAACCCATCGCTAACTCTTCGATATATTTCTTGCTGAAAGTATCCCTGATCCCACTGATAACGAGTAGGCCCAAATAATTCGATTGGGGTAGTTGCTGACCCATACCACATAGTTCCGGCAACTACGAAAGCTGCAAAAAAAACAGCAGCGATACTACTGGAAAGTACAGTTTCAATATTGCCCATACGTAATCCTTTGTATAGACGTTGAGGCGGACGGACACTAAGATGGAATAGGCCCGCTAATATGCCCAATGTACCCGCAGCAATATGATGAGAAGCTATTCCCCCCGGAACAAAAGGATCAAAACCTTCTACACCCCACGCTGGATTTACAGCTTGTACTTTTCCAGTTAGTCCATAAGGATCGGACACCCATATCCCAGGACCATACAAACCCGTTACATGAAATGCGCCAAAGCCAAAGCAAGCCACCCCTGCAAGAAATAAATGAATTCCAAAGATCTTGGGCAAATCCAAAGAGGGTTTTCCTGTCCGCTCATCACAGAATATTTCTAGGTCCCAATATACCCAATGCCAGATAGCTGCCAAGAAACACAAGCCAGAAAACACAATATGCGCACCTGCCACACCTTCATAACTCCAAATACCCGGATTCGTTACAGTTCCTCCTGAAATACTCCAACCACCCCACGAATTGGTTATTCCTAAACGAGTCATGAAGGGAATTACGAACATACCTTGTCTCCACATTGGATCCAGAACAGGATCAGAGGGATCAAAAACCGCTAATTCATATAAAGCCATCGAGCCGGCCCAACCAGAAACTAAAGCTGTGTGCATTATATGCACCGAAAGCAATCGACCCGGATCATTCAATACAACAGTATGAACACGATACCAAGGCAAACCCATGGAAATACCCCTTTAGCAAAGAAAAATAGACACGATGTCGCTTTATTTTATCGCATTGGAAAAGACTATCTATATCCTATGTACCTAACCCCTCTAGGGGATTCTGTGTCAGAAAGCGTGAATATTTATTTCATTCCATTAAAAATAAGAAGCCAATTCTGTTCGTAAGAAGAAAGAGAAGCAGATCTATTCTATACTCGATAAGTGCCAATATGCAATGGGTAGCTTGGCCTATTTGGAAAAAACGAAGAATAGATCCCTATCCCTCTTTGTTTATCATTCCAATCACCGATTCCTTTTTCTTTATTCAATCTGTCTTACCTTCCTTATATGTATTATTTCAATCTACGTATTAATAGAATCTATAGTATTCATATAGAATAAGAAAAAAAAAATGAAGACAATAAACTGCGGATTCTTTCTTTCTCTTCCATTCTTACGTTTCCATATTAAAGTGTAGTTTTCTTACTTAAATTTAATAATATTAATCTAATATGCCCATTGGTGTTCCAAAAGTACCTTACCGGATTCCCGGAGATGAAGAAGCGACTTGGGTTGACTTATACAATGTTATGTATCGAGAAAGGACACTTTTTTTAGGTCAAGAGATTCGTTGCGAGGTCACGAATCATATTACAGGTCTCATGGTATATCTCAGTATAGAAGATGGAATTAGCGATATTTTTTTGTTTATAAACTCCCCAGGCGGGTGGCTAATCTCAGGAATGGCGATTTTTGATACGATGCAAACGGTGACACCAGATATATATACAATATGCCTCGGAATGGCTGCGTCCATGGCATCCTTCATTCTGCTTGGAGGCGAACCCACCAAGCGTATAGCATTCCCTCACGCGAGGATTATGCTTCACCAACCTGCTAGTGCTTATTATCGGGCAAGGACACCAGAATTTTTACTAGAAGTGGAAGAGTTACACAAAGTTCGCGAAATGATCACAAGGGTTTATGCCCTAAGAACAGGCAAGCCTTTTTGGGTTGTATCCGAAGACATGGAAAGGGATGTTTTTATGTCAGCAGACGAAGCCAAAGCTTATGGACTTGTCGATATTGTAGGGGATGAAATGATTGACGAGCACTGCGATACTGATCCAGTGTGGTTTCCAGAAATGTTTAAGGATTGGTAGTGGCCGGATTTCTTGTAAATTTATTTCAAACCTAAATTCAGGTTTTCTGCGATTTAATAGAAAATAGAAATACTTCATGATGATCAATCATCAGGTTAAGATCGATCTAAACCAATCCTTTTTTTTTTCTATATACATACGACATGCCAACGGTTAAACAACTTATTAGAAACGCAAGACAGCCAATACGAAATGCTAGAAAATCGCCCGCGCTTAAGGGATGTCCTCAGCGTCGAGGAACATGTGCTAGGGTGTATGTGCGACTCGTTCAGATCATGAGTTCAAACAAATAAGACAATTTTTGAAGTATCCATGATCGGTACCAATGAATAGGATAGAGCTTCTCTATCCTAGATTTCTATGGTATATGGAATTTCTGGTTTCCTTTGGTGCAAATCCAATCATCTAAATTGGAAATTAAGAAGCAATTCCCCCATTGGTAGAAAATGGTTATCCATTAAGCGGAGGAAATAGTAATAAAAAGAAAAAGGCTTATGCTCCTTTATCTTAAAAGAACGGACTAACAGGGTCAGCTACTTAGCCAACTTTCATAATTAAATGCCGTCACTGTATGGATAACTCTTATTGTGAAAAGAGCTATTTACTCTATAATGGATAGGTAGAGCCAAAGAATGTGAACTATACAAGTTCACAATACCTTTTGATGAAATGAAAGAAAGGGCTCCGGTGTATAGAGAGGGCCTCACCGTTTAAAAGGGAACCATAGAAACGATGGAACCCACTATTTTTTTGAGTATCGTTAGAATTTGTTATTTCTATGCGAAATAACTGAAGAGAATAGAATAAAAAATCGTGGTTGGGAAGGTTACAGTAGCAAAAGCCATTGGAATTAATATTTTATATATCGGAATAATTCGTTTTGTTATTAATGGGAAAAAGGATGGCTAAAAGAAGAGAAATCATTAGTTATTCATTAAGGTTAATTTGATTCAATGACCAGAGTTCCGCGAGGATATATAGCTCGGAGACGACGAACAAAAATGCGTTCATTTGCCTCAAACTTTAGAGGGGCTCATTTAAGACTTAATCGAATGATTACTCAACAAGTAAGAAGAGCTTTTGTTTCCTCTCATCGAGATAGAGGCAGGCAAAAGAGGGATTTTCGTCGTTTGTGGATCACTCGGATAAACGCAGCAACGCGGATATATAAAGTATTCGATAGTTATAGTAAATTAATACACAATCTGTACAAGAAGGAATTGATTCTTAATCGTAAAATGCTTGCACAAGTAGCTGTATCAAATCCAAATAATCTTTACACGATTTCCAATAAAATAAAGATCCTCAATTAAATGGATAAAAAAGTAATATACAGGAATAATTAAAACCGAATTCCCGGAGAGGGAACTCCGGGAAGATACAATAAATTAAGATTAAGTGGTAGGAATCAACGAGCATGTTGCAATAAATAAAAAAACTATTTATTCTTCCCCATTTTTCTTTCTTATAACAAACACAAGAATCAAAACTGGATTACTTTCTTTATATAGGTCTGGCCCTTTCGAATAAAACATCAACAATCGGAACTTAAGTTCCGATTGTTGTTTCTTAAATTCTGGTTGGAGTTTCTTAAGTTTCGATTGGAATTGAACTTTTGCGTTAATTGAGGAATATGTCTATTCTTTCTGGGTCTAGGACCAGTAATTATTGAAATTGACTGGGCTTGAAATTGCTTCTCATTCTCATAGTTACGAAATGGTAAGAAAGATAAAATACGAGCCTGTTTTATAGCAAGAGTAATTAATCGTTGTTGTTTCAAGGTTAATCTATTTATTCGTCTCGATAATATTTTTCCTTGTTCACTAATAAATCGATTAATTAAACTCATGTTTCTATAATCAATTCGATCCCCCGGGCCAATCCGAGGACGCCTACGAAAAGGTTGTTTGGATTTACGAAAAGTTTGCTTGGATTTACGAAAAGTTTGCTTGGATTTATGAAAAGTTTGCTTGGATTTATGAAAAGTTTGCTTAGATTTATGAAAAGGTTGTTTAGATGTATACATGATTTATTCTTTATTTTAAAATTTGAAAAAAAAAAATGGATTTCTTTATTTTATTAATTTTGGATCCAGAAGAAGTAGTCTTTCTTTGGTCCATATATTATTTGATTCATATTATTATTTGATTCATATATAGTATATGAATACCCTCTATACATATGAAATAATATCTACCTGAAATCAAATGAATTGATTTGTATTTTGTATTCTATCTATGTTCTATATATTAAATCTGTTCTTTGGAAAGATCGAACACACGATGCTCCTATTTTTTTATTTCGTCATGAGTCGTATGCTTGCGACAATAACGACAAAATTTTTTTAATTCTAATTGTCCGGGTGTATTGTGGCGATTCTTTTGAGTACTATATCTAGAAATCCCCGTCGATTCCTCATTGGCACCTTTTCGAACACAACTGATACATTCCAAAATAACTCTGATTCTAACACCTTTCCCCTTGGCCATGAACCTCCTTTCTTTTTTGGATTGACTTAACTTAATTCTTCTACTTATTCTGTTATTCTTCTATTTTGAATCCCAAGAAGAAGAATAAAATCCATTCGAATAAAAAATTTTTAAAATTCTTAAATTAAGTAATAAAAAATAGAGAAATAATTAAAGAATACAATCCTTGTCGAATTAGCAAGGATTTTGCTTCGAAATCCTTTCATTTAAGTAGCCAGCCCAGCCTCTTTCTATGCTCTGATTTCTGAGGCCTGACTTAGCTTGGATACCGCTTTTGATTGAATTTCTGTTTTCCAAAATGGGATTTGCCGAATTTTTCATGACTCTGAGGTTCAACCCAATCCATCTTTTCTTTCTTTTTCCTTCCTATACTAAAAAAAAAAGGATTGAAAAAGGGAAAATTTGCGTCATGTCACGAAGAATTCCTCGCATAGCAATAACTAGAATTAAAAAAAAGGGAATGACAAAGCATCTGGGAATAAACGATTAATTTCTATCAATAAACCTGCTAAAGCCCCAAACCATAGAGTACTTAGCACGGGCGCTACAGAGAGATATGTTTTTATATCCCGCATTGAAAATCCTCCTTCCTTATTGGAATACATATATGATCAGATACTCTTGCCCAAGATCATTTGTATTTCTTTTGTTTAGGCGAAATTCCTAACTAAAAAAACAAAATCAATATTCTATATATAGAATGAACGAATGAACGGTATAGACGAGATTTTCCTACCCCTAAAAAAGAAAAAGATGACCCCTTCTTCCTATACATTACCAAGGAATAGTAATCTTTCTTTTATAGGTGAAATTAGATAGGATTTTAGATGTATACCATTCCTTGATTATATGAGACCAAAAAGAAGAAATGACAAGAAGGTTCTATATAGATAGAGAAAGAGAAGAAAATTACGATGTGGAAAACAAGACAGGAATTGTGTACAATGCCATTATACAACAATTTGGAAAAGGGATGTAGCGCAGCTTGGTAGCGCGTTTGTTTTGGGTACAAAATGTCACAGGTTCAAATCCTGTCATCCCTACCTATTACTTCTTTCTTCTTTATGGGCAGTAGCGAGGAGATCAATTAAAGTGGGTATAACTTGAATTTGTGGATACTATACGTACGTGAGACACGTTAGGAGTAGAAAAGGGTTTTCTTTTTGAATGAAAGCGCTCTTAGTTCAGTTCGGTAGAACGCGGGTCTCCAAAACCCGATGTCGTAGGTTCAAATCCTACAGAGCGTGATTCCATCTATCTTATGTCGAAGCAGAGTAAAATAACTTAACAAAACAAAGTTGAATTGCAACTCCAATTTGACCTCCTCTCTGGTCTGGAGGAGGTCAATCAAAAAAGAAATATTACTCAATCAAAGATCCAACTGATCCCCACGTCTGTATTGCAAATACGCAGTCACGAATAATCCCGCTAAAGTAATAGGAATTAGGCCTAAGACGATTCCAAATAGAAAAACTTCAATCATTTCGATTTGTTCGAGGGGATAAAAAAAAAGAGGTACGATCTATCCCTAAATAGTAGTCTAAATTATCCACGAATCTCAATGACCAAGAAAAGAATTGATAATTAGTGTGGAAAAGAGTCGTAGAATACCAGGAATCCAAAAGAAAGATTTTTATTTTCTGACTTATTCATTCAATTCATTTCAAATAAGACGTATCTTGTTCAAGCCAATAAATAGAGCTGGGGTTATAGTTAAAGCAGCCAGTAGAAAACCGAAATAACTAGTTATAGTAAGCATGAAAGGGTTAAATTCCATTTATTTTTTTACTACACTACATATGTTGGTAAAGCACTTACCTAAGTTATGGAAAATTCATAATTCATCGGTTATTTTAGATAATACTAAAAAACAAGATAGAGTGAGATACAGAAGTGTAAAAGAAAATCGATTCATCAGATGGGACATGAGTCTCTAATTCCGAATCAAGAGATTTGTTGTGGAATCTGTCAGTTCTTTAAAGTAATAATATTAAGAACTAGATCATCTAACCCCATTGAAAAATTAAATTGGATTTTCGGGAGAATTTTGGAATATAAGATAAATAAAGAATTGAAACAGTCGAATATTCCCCTATTCCTTCTTATTTTAACTGATTGTATTCCATATGGAATAAGAGGAGAAGAAAAGCATTCCACGACCCCCCGAGCAAGGGGCCCCTTAAAAAAAGGAAAGCTCTTCCTTGAATTTACTTTATTTTTATTCCTTTTTCGAACCCCAACCAAAGTTGATTCGAAGACGAGTCACTTCAATTATCCTTTTAAGTTCTATCTTCTGTCTTTCCCTATTTCATCTCGTAAAGTTCCACGCTTGCAGTTTAGTCAAGAAAGTTAGACCTAATCCAACAAACAAGGCAAGGATTGATTACGAATCTTGATTCTTCAAAGAATGTTTTCTTTCTCTCATAACAGATTATCCACTATTCGATTTTCTATTTATTAGATATTATATTATGCTAACCAATTAAATTCCTTAAAGGGAAAGGTTGGATTCGAAGAAAACTTTTAACTAAAAAGGGATAGATTTCGCATATACTTGTCCTTATATTGTGTCAGTATGAGAATATCTTTCCTAAATTATTTATCCAAACCTATTGATCATTAACTTGGATTTTCCCAAGATCTTGGCCGCTATTCCGAATTATTCTACTAATCCGAAGCCAATGAAAATAAGCAGGACCCCCAAAAATTGGGGGTTTTCTA